GCTAGCGTAGCTTAACACAAAGCATAGCACTGAAGATGCTAAGACGAGTCCTAAAAAACTCCGCATGCACAAAGGCATGGTCCCGACCTTATTATCAGCTTCAACTTAACTTACACATGCAAGTCTCCGCAGCCCAGTGAGTATGCCCTCAATTCCCCTCCCGGGGACGAGGAGCGGGCATCAGGCACAAAATTTAGCCCAAGACGCCTGGCCTAGCCACACCCCCAAGGGAATTCAGCAGTGATAAATATTAAGCCATAAGTGAAAACTTGAATCAGTTAAGGTTAAAAGGGCCGGTAAAACTCGTGCCAGCCACCGCGGTTAGACGAGAGGCCCAAGTTGATTTTATAACGGCGTAAAGGGTGGATAAGGACAAATAAAAATAAAGCCAAATGGCCCTTTGGCCGTCATACGTTTTTAGGTATCCGAAGCCCAAACACGAAAGTAGCTTTAATAAACTAACCTGACCCCACGAAAGCTGAGAAACAAACTGGGATTAGATACCCCACTATGATCAGCCATAAACTTAGACATCCAACTACAATTAAATGTCCGCCAGGGTACTACGAGCATTAGGTTAAAACCCAAAGGGCCTGACGGTGTCTCAGACCCCCCTAGAGGAGCCTGTTCTAGAACCGATAACCCCCGTTAAACCTCACCACTTCTAGCCACCCCAGCCTATATACCGCCGTCGTCAGCTTACCCTGTGAAGGTAATAAAAGTAAGCAAAATGGGCACAACCCAGAACGTCAGGTCGAGGTGTAGCGCATGAAATGGAAAGAAATGGGCTACATTTTCTATAACAGAATATTACGAACATGCAACATGAAACAATGCTTGAAGGAGGATTTAGTAGTAAAAAGGAAATAGAGTGTCCCTTTGAACCCGGCTCTGAGACGCGTACACACCGCCCGTCACTCTCCCCTGTCAAAACGCATCAAAAATACCTAATAAAATAGCACTGACAAGGGGAGGCAAGTCGTAACACGGTAAGTGTACCGGAAGGTGCACTTGGATCAAACCCAGGGTGTGGCTGAGTTAGTTAAGCATCTCACTTACACCGAGAAGACATCCATGCAAGTTGGATCACCCTGAACCAAACAGCTAGCTTATCCACCAATATAATTAAACAATATAAATAAAATAGAATAAACCAAACACTAAAAACTAAACCATTCTTTTACCTGAGTATGGGAGACAGAAAAGGTTCAACCAAAGCAATAGAAATAGTACCGCAAGGGAAAGCTGAAAGAGAAATGAAATAACCCATATAAGTACTAAAAAGCAAAGACTAAACCTTGTACCTTTTGCATCATGATTTAGCCAGTAAACACAAGCAAAGAGACCTTTAGTTTGAAACCCCGAAACCAGGTGAGCTACCCCGAGACAGCCTATTAAGGGCCAACCCGTCTCTGTGGCAAAAGAGTGGGAAGAGCTCCGGGTAGAAGTGACAGACCTACCGAACCTGGTGATAGCTGGTTGCCTAAGAAATGGATAGAAGTTCAGCCTCGTACACCTCAAATCAAATAAGCACTAACCAAGACACTAAGAGAAAGACACGAGAGTTAGTTAAAGGGGGTACAGCCCCTTTAACAAAGGATACAACCTTATACAGGAGGATAAAGATCATAATATATAAAACATACTGTTCTAGTGGGCCTAAAAGCAGCCACCTAAACAGAAAGCGTTAAAGCTCAGACAGAAAAAAGTTTATTATTCTGATAAAAAATCTTACTCCCCTAAATACTATTAGGCTAGTCCATGCCCCCATGGAAGAAATTATGCTAAAATGAGTAACAAGAAGGCCCGCCCTTCTCCAAGCACAAGTGTAAGCCAAAACGGACCAACCATTGGCAACTAACGAACTCAACCCAAGAGAGCAATGTGAACCATAAAAAAAACAAGAAAAACCCACAACTCAATTAATCGTTAACCCCACACTGGAGTGCTATAAAGGAAAGACTAAAAGAAAAGGAAGGAACTCGGCAAACACAAGCCTCGCCTGTTTACCAAAAACATCGCCTCCTGCAACACAGCCATGTATAGGAGGTCCAGCCTGCCCAGTGACTACAAGTTCAACGGCCGCGGTATTTTGACCGTGCAAAGGTAGCGCAATCACTTGTCTTTTAAATAGAGACCTGTATGAATGGCTAAACGAGGGCTTAACTGTCTCCCCTTTCAAGTCAGTGAAATTGATCTGCCCGTGCAGAAGCGGACATAATAATACAAGACGAGAAGACCCTTTGGAGCTTAAGGTACAAAATTCAACCACGTCAAGCAACTCAATAAAAAGCAGTAAACCTTGTGGAATGTGAAATTTTACCTTCGGTTGGGGCGACCACGGAGGAAAAACAAGCCTCCAAGTGGATTGGGACAAATCCCCTAAAACCAAGAGAGACATCTCTAAGCCACAGAACATCTGACCAAACATGATCCGGCCACCAAAGCCGATCAACGAACCAAGTTACCCTAGGGATAACAGCGCAATCCTCTCCCAGAGTCCATATCGACGAGAGGGTTTACGACCTCGATGTTGGATCAGGACATCCTAATGGTGCAGCCGCTATTAAGGGTTCGTTTGTTCAACGATTAAAGTCCTACGTGATCTGAGTTCAGACCGGAGCAATCCAGGTCAGTTTCTATCTGTAACGCTACTTTTCCTAGTACGAAAGGATCGGAAAAGAGGGGCCCATACTTAAAGCACGCCCCACCCCTAATTTATGAAAACAAATAAATAAAGCAAAGGGAGAGCCAAAACCCCAGCTGGCCAAAATAAGGACATACTGGGGTGGCAGAGCATGGTAAATTGCGAAAGGCCTAAGCCCTTTTAGCCAGAGGTTCAAATCCTCTCCCCAGTTCATGCTAAACACCCTAATAACCCACCTAATCAACCCCCTAGCCTACATCGTACCCGTCCTACTAGCAGTAGCCTTCCTAACATTAGTTGAACGAAAAGTGCTAGGATACATACAACTACGAAAAGGGCCTAACGTAGTAGGACCATACGGACTATTACAACCTATTGCTGATGGAGTAAAACTATTTATTAAAGAACCAGTCCGCCCCTCTACATCATCCCCATTTCTATTTTTAGCCACTCCAATACTAGCACTTACCCTAGCCATAACCCTATGAGCACCAATACCTATACCTCACCCAGTAACTGATCTTAACTTAGGAATCTTATTTATTCTAGCCTTATCAAGCCTTGCAGTATATTCAATCTTAGGGTCAGGTTGAGCATCAAACTCAAAATATGCACTAATTGGTGCTCTACGAGCTGTAGCCCAAACAATTTCATATGAAGTAAGCCTAGGACTTATCCTCCTTTCAGTAATTATCTTTTCAGGAGGATATACACTACAAACATTTAATATTACCCAAGAAAGCATCTGACTTCTTATCCCTGCCTGACCCCTCGCTGCAATATGATATATCTCAACATTAGCCGAAACAAACCGAGCACCATTTGACCTAACAGAAGGAGAATCAGAATTAGTGTCTGGCTTTAACGTAGAATATGCAGGAGGACCCTTCGCCCTATTTTTCCTAGCCGAATATGCTAACATTCTATTAATAAATACACTATCAGCTGTACTATTCCTAGGAGCCTCACACATTCCAAACATTCCCGAACTCACAACAATTAATCTCATGACTAAAGCCGCACTACTATCAATTTTATTCCTATGAGTACGAGCCTCCTACCCACGATTCCGATATGATCAATTAATGCACTTAGTCTGAAAAAACTTCCTCCCTCTAACACTCGCCTTTGTATTATGACACACCGCCCTGCCTATTGCACTAGCGGGACTCCCTCCACAACTATAATCAAGGAACTGTGCCTGAATGCCCAAGGACCACTTTGATAGAGTGACTTATAGGGGTTAAAATCCCCTCAGTTCCTAGAAAGAAGGGAATCGAACCCATACTCAAGAGATCAAAACTCTTGGTGCTTCCTCTACACCACTTTCTAAGGCGGGGTCAGCTAATAAAGCTTTCGGGCCCATACCCCGGACATGACGGTTAAAGTCCCTCCTCCGCCAATGAACCCATACGTACTTATAACTCTTCTATCCAGCCTAGGACTAGGAACCACCTTAACCTTTGCTAGCTCCCACTGACTACTTGCCTGAATAGGCTTAGAAATTAATACCCTAGCAATTACCCCCCTAATAGCACAACACCATCACCCCCGTGCAGTAGAGGCAACCACAAAATACTTCCTTACCCAAGCTACCGCAGCAGCAATAATCCTATTCGCCAGCACAACTAATGCCTGAATAACAGGAGAATGAAACATCAACGACCTATCTAACCCCATCGCCAGCATAATATTTATAACTGCTCTAGCACTTAAAATTGGACTCGCACCAATACACTTCTGAATACCAGAGGTCTTACAAGGCTTAGATCTATCAACAGGATTAATTTTATCAACCTGACAAAAACTTGCCCCATTCGCACTAATTATTCAAACAGCCCAAACCATTGACCCTCTACTATTAACCTTGCTAGGAATTACATCCACACTAATAGGAGGGTGAGGAGGACTAAACCAAACCCAACTACGAAAAATCCTAGCATATTCCTCAATCGCCCATATAGGGTGAATAATTATTATTATCCAATACGCTCCTCAACTAACCCTAATTGCACTAGGAACATATATTATTATAACATCCGCAGCATTCCTCACCCTTAAAATATCATCCACCACCAAAATTAGTACACTCGCAACAACCTGATCAAAAACCCCAATCCTTACATCAACCACTGCTCTGGTATTATTATCCCTAGGGGGCCTCCCCCCACTCACAGGCTTCCTACCAAAGTGATTAATTTTACAAGAACTAACAAAACAAGACCTTCCCCTTATTGCCACAACCATAGCTTTAGCCGCCCTAATCAGCCTATATTTCTACTTACGACTATGCTACGCAATAACACTAACTATTTCCCCCAACACAACCAGCTCAACCACTCCATGACGAACTCAAACAACCCAAACCTCCTTACCCCTGGCCCTATTTACCACTGCCGCCCTAGGACTACTACCAATAACTCCAACCATCATAATAATAACCACCTAGGGACTTAGGATAATATTAGACCAAAAGCCTTCAAAGCTCTAAGTAGAAGTGAAAATCTTCTAGTCCCTGACTAAGACCTACAAGAAATTAACTTGCATCTCCTAATTGCAAATCAGACATTTTTATTAAACTAAGGCCTTACTAGATGGGAAGGCCTCGATCCTACAAACTCTTAGTTAACAGCTAAGCGCTCAAACCAGCGAGCATCCACCTACTTTTCCCGCCGTTTGACCCAGCAAGGCGGGAAAAGCCCCGGCAGGTATTAATCTGCGTCTTTGGATTTGCAATCCAATATGTTCTTCACCACAGGGCTGTGGTAGGGAGAGGACTTAAACCTCCGTCTTCGGGGCTACAACCCGCCGCCTAAACACTCGGCCACCCTACCTGTGGCAATCACGCGCTGATTCTTTTCTACTAACCACAAAGACATTGGTACCCTTTATCTTGTATTTGGTGCCTGGGCCGGAATAGTGGGAACCGCCTTAAGCCTCCTTATCCGGGCTGAGCTAAGCCAACCTGGATCGCTCTTAGGCGACGACCAAATTTACAATGTTATCGTTACTGCTCACGCCTTCGTAATAATTTTCTTTATAGTAATGCCTATCCTTATTGGAGGGTTTGGAAACTGACTCGTACCATTAATAATTGGAGCCCCAGATATAGCATTCCCACGAATAAATAATATAAGCTTCTGACTTCTACCCCCATCATTCCTGCTTCTTCTAGCCTCTTCTGGCGTTGAAGCTGGAGCCGGGACAGGATGAACAGTATACCCGCCCCTCGCGGGCAACCTAGCCCATGCGGGAGCATCAGTAGACCTGACAATTTTCTCATTACATTTAGCGGGGGTATCTTCAATTCTAGGGGCCATCAATTTTATTACTACAACCATTAATATGAAACCCCCAGCCATCTCCCAATACCAAACACCCCTGTTCGTTTGATCTGTACTTGTAACCGCCGTACTACTTCTTCTCTCACTACCCGTCTTGGCCGCTGGAATTACAATACTTTTAACAGATCGAAATCTTAACACCACATTCTTTGACCCGGCAGGGGGAGGAGACCCAATTCTTTATCAACACTTATTCTGATTCTTTGGTCACCCAGAAGTTTATATTCTCATCCTCCCCGGATTTGGCATTATTTCCCACGTTGTAGCCTACTATTCAGGTAAAAAAGAACCCTTTGGTTATATAGGAATGGTCTGAGCTATAATGGCTATTGGCCTTCTAGGCTTTATTGTATGAGCTCACCACATGTTTACCGTCGGAATAGACGTAGACACCCGCGCATATTTTACATCTGCAACAATAATTATTGCTATTCCAACAGGTGTAAAAGTATTTAGTTGATTAGCTACACTCCATGGAGGATCAATTAAGTGAGAAACTCCTATACTATGAGCTCTTGGGTTTATTTTCCTATTTACAGTAGGAGGACTCACAGGAATTGTATTATCTAATTCATCACTTGACATTGTACTCCATGATACATACTACGTAGTCGCACATTTCCATTACGTACTATCAATAGGTGCTGTATTTGCCATTATAGCAGCCTTTGTGCACTGATTCCCGCTACTGACAGGATATACCCTACACAGCACCTGAACAAAAATTCACTTCACCGTAATATTTATTGGAGTCAACCTCACATTCTTCCCACAACATTTCCTAGGCCTAGCAGGTATACCACGACGATACTCCGACTATCCAGATGCTTACGCACTCTGAAACACAGTATCATCTATTGGATCACTAATCTCTCTAGTGGCAGTAATTATATTCCTATTTATTTTATGAGAAGCCTTCGCCGCTAAACGAGAAGTAATATCTGTAGAATTAACCATAACAAACGTAGAATGACTTCACGGCTGCCCTCCTCCTTACCACACATATGAAGAACCAGCATTCGTCCAAGTTCAATCAAACTAACGAGAAAGGGAGGAATTGAACCCCCATATGCTGGTTTCAAGCCAGCCACATAACCACTCTGTCACTTCCTTTTAAAGACATTAGTAAAATGTAAATTACATCACCTTGTCAAGGTGAAATCGTAGGTTAAACTCCTGCATGTCTTAAACCCAAAACTTAATGGCACATCCAACACAACTAGGATTCCAAGACGCGGCATCACCCGTTATAGAAGAACTTCTACACTTTCACGATCACGCATTAATAATTGTGCTCCTAATTAGCACCTTAGTATTATATATTATTACTGCAATAGTTTCAACTAAACTCACTAACAAATATATTCTAGATTCCCAAGAAATTGAAATCGTATGAACCATCCTACCAGCCGTCATTTTAGTCTTAATTGCTCTACCTTCCCTACGCATTTTATATCTTATAGACGAAATCAATGACCCTCACCTAACAATTAAAGCAATAGGACACCAATGGTACTGAAGCTACGAGTATACAGACTACGAAAATCTAGCCTTTGACTCTTACATAGTCCCAACTCAAGACCTTACCCCAGGACAGTTCCGACTTCTAGAAACTGATCATCGAATGGTTGTCCCAATAGAATCCCCAGTCCGAGTCTTAGTGTCCGCTGAAGATGTACTACATTCTTGAGCCGTCCCATCCCTAGGTGTAAAAATAGACGCAGTCCCAGGACGATTAAACCAAACCGCCTTTATTGCCTCACGCCCAGGCCTATTCTATGGACAATGCTCTGAAATCTGCGGCGCCAACCACAGTTTTATACCAATTGTAGTAGAAGCAGTCCCACTAGAACATTTCGAAAACTGATCCTCATTAATACTAGAAGACGCCTCGCTAGGAAGCTAAATATTGGACAAAGCATTGGCCTTTTAAGCCAAAGATTGGTGATTCCCGACCACCCCTAGTGAAATGCCACAATTAAACCCAGGCCCTTGATTCGCAATTTTGATATTCTCCTGATTAATCTTCTTGACCATTATTCCAACTAAAATCTTAAATCACACCTCACCAAATGAACCAACCCCAGTAAGTGCTGAAAAACACAAAACTGAATCCTGAGATTGACCATGATAACAAGCTTTTTTGACCAATTTGCAAGCCCATCCTACCTAGGTATCCCATTAATTGCTATTGCAATTGCACTACCCTGAATCCTCTACCCAACCCCATCATCTCGATGAATCAATAATCGACTCATCACACTTCAAGGATGATTTATTAACCGATTCACAAATCAACTAATAATGCCTCTGAATGTAGGAGGACATAAATGAGCACTTTTATTAGCCTCTTTAATAATCTTCTTAATTACTATTAACATACTAGGCTTACTTCCATACACCTTTACACCTACAACACAACTATCACTTAATATAGGATTTGCTGTACCACTCTGACTCGCCACAGTAATTATTGGAATACGAAATCAACCAACAGTTGCTCTAGGACATCTCCTACCAGAAGGAACACCCATCCCCTTAATTCCAGTACTCATTATTATCGAAACAATTAGTCTATTCATCCGACCACTAGCCTTAGGCGTACGACTTACAGCCAACCTAACCGCAGGCCACCTACTAATTCAACTTATCGCTACAGCCGTATTTGTCCTCTTACCAATAATACCTACAGTAGCAATTCTAACTGCCACCGTACTCTTCCTATTAACACTACTGGAAGTTGCAGTAGCAATAATCCAAGCCTATGTATTTGTACTTCTCCTAAGTCTATATTTACAAGAAAACGTTTAATGGCCCACCAAGCACATGCCTATCATATAGTTGACCCAAGCCCATGACCTCTAACCGGAGCTGTTGCTGCTCTACTAATAACATCCGGCTTAGCAATCTGATTTCACTTCCACTCAACAACACTAATAACCCTAGGGATAGTTCTTCTACTTCTCACAATATATCAATGATGACGTGACATTATCCGAGAAGGGACCTTCCAAGGTCACCATACCCCTCCAGTACAAAAAGGACTACGTTATGGAATAATTCTATTTATTACTTCCGAGGTATTCTTCTTTCTTGGATTCTTCTGAGCTTTCTACCACTCAAGCTTAGCACCAACACCAGAACTTGGAGGATGCTGACCCCCCACAGGAATCATCCCACTAGACCCTTTTGAAGTTCCACTTCTTAACACCGCCGTATTACTAGCATCCGGAGTTACAGTAACATGAGCTCACCACAGCATTATAGAAGGAGAACGAAAACAAGCAATTCAATCCCTAACATTAACTATTTTACTAGGATTCTATTTCACCGCCCTCCAAGCCATAGAATACTATGAAGCACCATTCACAATCGCAGACGGAGTCTACGGCTCAACATTCTTTGTAGCCACAGGATTCCACGGACTACACGTTATTATTGGATCATCTTTCCTAGCAGTCTGTCTTCTACGACAAATCCAATATCACTTTACATCTGAACATCACTTTGGCTTCGAAGCCGCCGCCTGATACTGACATTTTGTTGACGTAGTATGACTATTCCTCTACGTATCTATCTACTGATGAGGCTCATAATCTTTCTAGTATTAAAGTTAGTACAAGTGACTTCCAATCACACAGTCTTGGTTAAACCCCAAGGAAAGATAATGAATTTAATTATAACCATTCTAGTTATTACAGTAGCCCTATCCACAATCTTAGCAATTGTATCTTTTTGACTGCCCCAAATAAACCCAGACGCAGAAAAATTATCCCCTTACGAATGCGGATTTGACCCCTTAGGATCTGCTCGACTCCCATTCTCTTTACGCTTCTTCTTGGTAGCAATCCTATTTCTTCTCTTCGACCTAGAAATTGCCCTTCTTCTCCCCCTACCTTGAGGAGATCAACTTCATAACCCCACCGAAACATTCTTTTGAGCCACAACAGTCCTAATTCTATTAACCTTAGGACTAATCTATGAATGAACCCAAGGTGGCCTAGAATGAGCAGAATAGGGAGTTAGTCCAAAATAAGACCTCTGATTTCGGCTCAGAAGATCATGGTTTAATTCCATGACCCCCTTATGACACCCGTACATTTCAGCTTTAGCTCAGCATTTATTCTAGGACTAATAGGACTAGCATTCCACCGCACACACCTGCTCTCCGCACTCCTATGCTTAGAAGGAATAATATTATCCCTTTTTATTGCACTAGCCCTATGAGCCCTACAATTCGAGTCCACAGGATTCTCCACCGCCCCTATGTTACTCCTAGCCTTCTCCGCTTGTGAAGCTAGCACAGGCCTAGCATTACTAGTTGCCACAGCCCGTACCCACGGAACTGACCGCCTACAAAACCTCAACCTTCTACAATGCTAAAAGTGTTAATCCCCACAATTATGCTATTTCCAACAATCTGACTAGCCTCCCCCAAATGACTGTGAACAACAACCACGGCACACAGCCTTCTAATTGCCTTCATCAGCTTAATATGACTAAAATCAACATCAGAAACCGGGTGAACCTCTTCCAATACATATATGGCCACAGACCCACTATCAACCCCTTTACTGGTATTGACATGCTGATTATTACCACTAATAATCTTAGCTAGCCAAAATCATATCAATCCAGAACCAATCAGCCGACAGCGCTCATACATTACTCTTCTCGCCTCACTACAAACCTTCCTAATTATAGCATTTGGTGCCACAGAAATTATTATATTTTATATTATATTTGAAGCCACACTTATCCCAACCCTAATTATTATTACCCGGTGAGGAAATCAAACTGAACGCCTAAACGCAGGAACTTACTTCCTATTCTATACTTTAGCAGGATCTCTTCCACTTCTAGTTGCCCTACTACTACTTCAACAATCTACAGGGACCCTATCAATATTAGTACTCCAGTATTCACAACCACTACAACTCAACTCGTGAGGCCACATAATCTGATGAGCAAGCTGTCTAATCGCATTCCTAGTTAAAATACCCCTATATGGCGTTCACCTATGATTACCAAAAGCGCACGTAGAAGCCCCAGTAGCAGGATCCATAGTACTTGCAGCAGTCTTACTAAAACTAGGGGGATATGGAATAATACGCATAATAGTTACACTAGACCCCTTATCTAAAGAACTAGCCTACCCATTTATTATTCTAGCCCTTTGAGGAATTATTATAACCGGCTCAATCTGTTTACGACAAACAGACCTAAAATCACTAATCGCTTATTCATCCGTAAGCCATATAGGATTAGTAGCAGGAGGAATTTTAATTCAAACATCATGAGGCTTCTCAGGAGCAATTATCTTGATAATTGCCCACGGACTAGTATCCTCAGCATTATTCTGCCTAGCTAATACAGCATATGAGCGAACACACAGCCGAACAATAATTCTTGCTCGAGGACTACAAGTAATTTTCCCACTAACCGCAGTTTGATGATTCATCGCTAACCTCGCTAACTTAGCACTCCCGCCCCTACCCAACCTAATAGGCGAACTTATAATTATTACAACCCTATTTAACTGATCCCCATGAACAATTTTACTCACAGGACTAGGAACACTAATTACAGCCGGCTACTCCTTATATATATTCCTTATATCTCAACGAGGCCCTACACCAAACCATATTATAGGACTTCAACCATTCCACACCCGAGAACACCTCCTAATAACCCTACACCTAATCCCAGTTATTCTCCTAGTAATAAAACCAGAACTAATGTGAGGATGATGCTACTGTAAGTATAGTTTAACTAAAATATTAGATTGTGATTCTAAAGACAGGGGTTAAAATCCCCTTACTCATCAAGGAAGAACAGAAAATAGTAAGTACTGCTAATCCTTATCTACCAAGGTTAAAATCCATGGCTTCCTTGCGCTTCCAAAGGATAACAGCTCATCCATTGGTCTTAGGAACCAAAAACTCTTGGTGCAAATCCAAGTGGAAGCTAAAATGGTATTAATTATACACTCATCACTCCTCCTAATCTTTTTTATCCTATTATACCCACTATTTACCACACTAAACCCCAACCAACAAGAATCCAAAATAGCAGAAATAACCAAAACTGCTGTTAGCTCCACATTCTTCATCAGCCTCCTACCACTTATAATCTTCTTAAACCTAAAAACAGAAGGCATCATCACAAACTGGCACTGAATAAATACCCAAACATTTGATATCAACATCAGCTTTAAATTCGACCACTATTCACTAATTTTTATCCCAATCGCCTTGTATGTTACCTGATCTATTCTAGAGTTTGCTCTATGATATATACACTCCGACCCCAATATTAACCGCTTCTTCAAGTATCTACTCACATTTCTAGTAGCCATAATTATTCTAGTTACAGCCAATAATATATTTCAACTGTTTATTGGCTGAGAGGGAGTAGGAATCATATCATTTTTACTCATCGGGTGGTGACACGGACGAGCAGACGCCAATACAGCAGCTCTCCAAGCCGTCATCTACAACCGAGTAGGAGATATCGGATTAATTATAACTATAGCCTGACTCGCAACAAACTTTAACTCCTGAGAAATCCAACAAATCTTTACTCTATCAAAAGACTTTGACATAACAATTCCTCTAATAGGGCTTGCCCTAGCAGCCACAGGAAAATCAGCCCAATTTGGCCTCCATCCATGACTCCCGTCCGCCATGGAGGGTCCCACGCCAGTGTCTGCCCTACTCCACTCAAGCACTATAGTCGTTGCAGGTATTTTCCTACTAATTCGCCTTCACCCACTCATAGAGAATAATCAACTAGCATTAACAATTTGTCTCTGCTTAGGAGCACTAACCTCACTATTCACAGCCACCTGCGCCCTAACCCAAAATGACATCAAAAAAATCGTAGCCTTCTCAACATCAAGTCAATTAGGACTAATAATAGTTACAATTGGGCTAAATCAGCCACAACTAGCATTCCTTCACATCTGTACACACGCCTTCTTCAAGGCCATACTATTTTTATGCTCAGGGTCAATTATTCACAGCCTAAACGACGAACAAGATATCCGAAAAATGGGAGGCCTATTTAATATTATACCTGCCACCTCAACTTACTTCACAATCGGCAGCTTAGCCCTAACTGGAACCCCATTCCTAGCAGGATTCTTCTCAAAAGATGCAATTATTGAAGCCCTAAACACCTCCTACCTAAACGCCTGAGCCCTGATCCTCACACTAATCGCCACATCATTYACCGCAGTTTACAGCTTYCGAYTAGTATATTTYGTRATYATAGGAACCCCACGATTCCTACCSYTATCCCCCATTAATGAAAATAACCCACTAGTAATTAACTCCATTAAACGACTCGCCTGAGGAAGTATCATTGCAGGTTTTATTATTTCACACAACTTCTTACCAATAAAAACACCAATCATAACAATACCAATCACCCTTAAAATAGCAGCCCTAATAGTAACTATTGCAGGCCTATTAGTAGCTATGGATTTAGCTAACATAACCAGCAAACAAGTAAAAATTACCCCAATAACATCCACGCATCACTTCTCCAACATATTAGGATTTTTCCCCGCAGTCACCCACCGATTCCTCCCAAAACTTAAACTCACTTTAGGACAATCAGCCGCCACCCAACTTGATAAAACATGACTTGAGACTGTTGGACCAAAAGGCCTAGCAATAACCCAAATAATTATAGCAAAAATTACAAATGATATTACACGAGGAATGATCAAAACCTACCTAACCATCTTCCTCCTAACCCTAATCTTAGCCACTATCCCAATTCTCCTCTAAACCGCTCGAAGAGTCCCACGACTTAACCCACGGGTAAGCTCCAACACAACCAATAAGGTTAAAAGTAATACCCAAGCACAAATAACTAACATCCCTCCACCAGAAGAGTATATAACGGCCACACCACTAATATCGCCCCGCAAAACAGAAAATTCTTTTAACCCATCCGCAACCACCCAAGAACCTTCATATCAGCCCCCTCAAAAAAGCCCCGCCACCAAGCCTACTCCAAGTAAATAAATCAAAACGTACCCTAACACAGAACGATTACCCCAAGCCTCCGGGAATGGATCAGCAGCTAAAGCTGCCGAATAAGCAAAAACCACAAGTATCCCCCCCAAATAAATTAAGAAAAGGACCAACGACAAAAAAGAACCTCCATGTCCAACCAAAACTCCACATCCAACCCCAGCTGCAACCACCAATCCAAAAGCAGCAAAATAAGGCGTAGGATTAGAAGCAACAGCAACCAAACCCACAACCAAAGCCATCAATAATAAAAACATAAAATAGGTCATTAATTCTTGCTCAGACTTTAACCGAGACTAGTGACTTGAAGAACCACCGTTGTTATTCAACTACAAGAACCATTAATGGCAAGCCTACGAAAAACGCACCCTCTCATTAAAATCGCTAACGACGCACTAGTTGATCTACCAGCACCATCCAACATTTCTGCATGATGAAACTTTGGATCTCTTCTAGGACTATGCTTAATTACCCAAATTTTAACCGGACTATTCCTAGCTATACACTACACCTCTGACATCTCAACCGCATTCTCATCAGTAACCCACATCTGCCGAGACGTAAACTACGGCTGACTAATCCGTAATATACACGCAAATGGAGCATCATTCTTTTTTATCTGTATTTATATACATATTGCCCGAGGCCTATACTATGGATCTTACCTATACAAAGAAACCTGAAATATTGGCGTAATTCTTCTACTGCTAGTTATAATAACAGCCTTTGTTGGCTATGTACTCCCATGGGGACAAATATCCTTCTGAGGCGCTACAGTAATTACAAACCTACTATCCGCCGTACCTTATATAGGAGATATACTAGTTCAATGAATTTGAGGTGGCTTTTCAGTAGACAATGCAACACTAACCCGATTCTTCGCATTCCACTTCCTACTACCATTTATCATTGCCGCCGCAACCATCCTTCACCTCCTATTCCTCCACGAAACAGGATCAAACAACCCAATTGGATTAAATTCAGACGCAGACAAAATCTCCTTTCACCCATACTTTACATATAAAGACCTTCTCGGATTCGTAATTATACTATTAGCTCTTACACTCCTAGCACTATTCTCCCCTAATTTACTAGGAGACCCAGAAAATTTTACCCCTGCAAACCCACTAGTTACTCCCCCACATATCAAACCAGAATGATACTTCCTATTTGCCTACGCCATCCTACGATCAATTCCAAATAAATTAGGTGGTGTCCTTGCACTACTATTCTCAATCCTTGTACTAATAGTAGTACCACTTCTACATACCTCAAAACAACGAGGACTAACATTTCGCCCAATCACCCAATTCCTATTCTGAACCTTAGTAGCAGATATGGCTATCCTAACATGAATTGGAGGCATACCAGTAGAACACCCATTCATCATCATTGGACAAATCGCATCCGTACTATATTTCGCACTATTCCTCATTTTCATCCCTCTAGCAGGATGAATAGAAAATAAAGCACTAGAATGAGCCTGCCCTAGTAGCTTAGCCTAAAAGCATCGGTCTTGTAATCCGAAGATCGGAGGTTAAACTCCTCCCTAGCGCCCAGAAAAAGGAGATTTTAACTCCCACCCCTGGCTCCCAAAGCCAGAATTCTAAATTAAACTATTTTCTGGGGTGTAATCCACTCCTTTATGGTCTAATATATAACATGCCTGATTTTACATAAGTGTACTAATCCATCTATGTATTATCACCATCGCATTATTTTAACCATAAAGCAAGTACTAACTTATAGGGTATGCATAAAGCATATTATTAAGCCTCAGAAATACTACTATCTTAACCTGGGAAATAGATTTATTCCTCAAAAATTTGACCTCAAATTTTTCCTTGAAATACTTAACTATAATTTTAAATAAACATATTAATGTAGTAAGAAACCACCAACCAGTTTATATAAAGGTATATCACGCATGATAGAATCAGGGACACTAATTGTGGGGGTCGCACAATATGAACTATTACTGGCATCTGGTTCCTATTTCAGGAACATAACTGTAATACTCCCCCATTCGGATAATTATACTGGCATCTGATTAATGGTGTAGTACATATGTCTCGTTACCCACCATGCCGGGCGTTCTTTTATATGCATAACGTATCTTTTTTCTGGTTTCCTTTCATCTGGCATCTCACAGTGCAAATTCAAATGTTAATTTAAGGTAGAACATATTTTCCTGCATGAGTAATATAAGTGAATTATTATAAGACATAACTTAAGAATTACATACCTCTAAATCAGGTGCATAACATATCTATCTCTTATTCAACTATACTTACTATATGCCCCCTTTGGTTTTTGCGCGACAAACCCCCCTACCCCCCTACGCTCAGTGAATCCTGCTTTCCTTGTCAAACCCCTAAACCAAGGAGGACTCGAGAACGTATAGGCCAACGAGTTGAGATATGAATTGGCATCCCATTATATATATATATATATATATATATATGCATCAATTTTTATATTTTTTACCAATTTACATTAACCTAACAAACCCTGTTAAAAATTCGTAAAAATTTCCCGACACTAAGTATTCTAATATTATAGACCA